AGTCAACTACATAATTATAATTGTCAGTAAAGTTGTTTCTTTTTTTTTCTTTTCTTCCAATCCAAAGAATTTACTTTATGCATAGGTTATCGATTCAGCATTGGATAAGAATGGGGGAGATCCCCGTTTTTCGAAAAAAAAAGGGAGGGTTCAAATCATTTTTTTTCGACATGAGTGTTCTCTATCGAAAACAATTTCCAACTATTCATTTTTAATTTTGAACCCATTTATCTATTAACATAGTAGTAGAAAGAGTACTTTGCTGCATCCGGACTTCAAACAGTTTAGCTTTAACCATATTAAATTAATGGCCCCACGTTATTGGTTGATAGAGAATCAAAGTCTATTTACCAATGAACCGCGAAATGCTATGGTTCTTAACGATTTTCTTATTAATTTATTCATTTATTAATTTATTCAGAAGTAATTCGCAGGACCATGCACCTTTTCTTTCCTAGTTAAACCGAAAAAAAAAAGAGGTCATCTGGTTCAATCCAGCGTATTCTTGAAATAAACAACTCGCACACACTCCCTTTCCAAAAAAAATCAATACACCAAGAACTACACTTAGATTTATTAGATTTGTTGCTAAAATATCGGTATTAAACCCGAAGCTCCCGGCGGACGGCCAGTGACCAAAAGAAACGAAAGAGTCGGTTATAGTTTTCATATGGATCTCCTCTTATTTTATAGATATAGACAGATTAATTAAATTATCTTTTTTATTCTATATATTTCTATTTTTCTATATACATATTTATATTGATATTTTCTATATTATTGTTCTTTTATGCATTTATCCGTATTCTATTCATTTACTTACCTTTTTTCGGTAATTAGAAATTTAGAATTTCTAATAAGAATAATATTTATTATAATTTGGTACTAGGTCTCGTGTTAATTGCGAATTTTTATTTGTCCCGCAACACTTCCTAAAAAAGGTTTTGATTGGACTAAGAAGGGGGAAGGAAGAAAGCGAGTTCGTTCGTATACTACTTCCTCATTCTCAAATCAGTCCTTCCCATACCATAATTGTCCCACTAAAAATAAATAAAGAAAAATAAATAAAGAGTTAAATCTTGATATAATTTGAAAAAGCAAGCATCAAGCACAAGTCAATAAAATAAAAAAATACGTATTTTTAGGATTAAACAAAAGGATTCGCAAATAAAAGTGCTAATGCAACAACCAATCCATAAATTGTTAAAGCTTCCATAAAAGCCAGACTAAGTAATAAAGTACCTCGTATTTTTCCCTCCGCCTCGGGCTGTCTCGCAATACCTTCTACAGCCTGACCTGCAGCAGTACCTTGACCAACCCCAGGTCCAATAGAAGCAAGCCCAACGGCCAACCCAGCAGCAATAACGGAAGCGGCAGAAATCAATGGATTCATAATAAATTCCTCGCAACAAAATAAAGAAATGGTTAATGATACAATCAACCAATAAACTATGACTTAATTATTTCAGCGATAATATTTTCATACAGTCGAAACAACTCAAAATTTCAAATTGAAGTAATAAATAATATTATTAAATCATTAGAATTACTTCGATATCTGATATTTCTTTTTTATTTTTAGTTTCTGCCCATTGCGTTTTTGTGAATTCATACAACCTTTTGTTTTTTCATTTCTTTCTTTATTCCGAGCCATTCTTTGAATTCAAACTCTTCGCTCCTTTTCGGGATTTAATTTCTTTATTCAATATTCAATTCACAATTACAGTTTTACAACCGAAAAGAAGGACTTTTATTGGAATCTCGATCTAAACTCCCAGTAATATGGCCGATTAGATATATCTTTTAACTAATACTAATATATAACTAGTTAATGCCTAATATTCCATATACATGTCTTTCGTCCATAACGTAAACCAACTATTCGTTTCGTATCTTAGATTCAATCGGATTATAAAATCATTTTTCAAAACATCTACACAGGAAAGTTGGCTTATAGCCATTATATATTTCCCTACACCTAGTTTGATCCCGCTCTGCTAAACAACCCATTTTTTTTTTGTAATCTGTAAACTTTTCTCTTCCTTTTATTTATCATTATCTCAGATGGATAGAATCAATCTAAATAGACACTAAACGGACGAATTCCTTAGGCTGAATCATTGTAAATCATTGTATAAAAATATAAGTGATCTAAGTTGATGTAATTGATTATTTATTAATATTCAATATTTTGTTTTGGTCAATCGGTGAATTGAATAAAAAACCCGACTGAAACGGGAATGGCTCTAGAAAAGTCTAATCGCATATTGTAAACAAATCAAATCATATTGTAAACAAATCAAATAAAGAATTCTTATTCGGATTATGACTCCTAAAATTGGAATTGAATGAATAAAACAATCAAGACACTATCACTCTAAAGAGAATATTCATTGAATTGGAAGGGGGGCTAAATTGGTAAAATGAAGTTTAGGAAAAAGATCTTTTAGATCTCTTTCCTTTTTTTTTTTTACAATTCTCGAATATCGTAATCTTTTTTACTAGTCCTCGAGATCGTATAGACCCCTTTGTCTTGGTATGTTTATATTTATGTTCACCAAGGCGATTCTCTAAAAACTATTTCGAAAATTAGTCAATGATGCCCCTCCATGGATTCACCTATATAAGCCGCAGCTAAAGTTGCAAAAATAAGAGCTTGAATACCGCTTGTAAATAATCCAAGAAACATTACAGGTATAGGAACCACTAAAGGCACTAAAGAAACAAGAACAACAACTACTAATTCATCCGCTAATATATTTCCGAAAAGTCGAAAGCTAAGTGATAAGGGTTTTGTGAAATCTTCTAAAACGTTAATGGGTAAAAGGATCGGAGTTGGTTGAATGTATTTACCAAAATAACCTAATCCTTTTTTGCTAAGGCCGGCATAAAAATAGGCTACTGACGTAAGTAAAGCTAAAGCCACAGTAGTGTTTATATCATTCGTAGGTGCAGCTAACTCTCCATGAGGTAACTCTATGATTTTCCAAGGTAAAAGGGCCCCAGACCAATTAGAAACAAAAATAAATAGAAAGAGAGTTCCAATAAAAGGAACCCATGGACCATATTCCTCTCCAATCTGAGTTTTGCTCACGTCTCGAATGAATTCAAGGACATATTCGAAGAAATTCTGGCCATTAGTCGGAATGGTTTGTGGATTCCGAACAGCTACAATAGATGACCCTAATAAAATAGCAATTACAACCCAAGACGTAATAAGTACTTGAGCATGGACTTGAAACCCCCCTATTTTCCAATAGAAATGCTGGCCTACTTCCACACCGGATACATCATATAGCCCCTTTAATGTGTTGATGGAACATGATAGAACATTCATATTGCCCTCTGAATGAAAAAAAAAAGGAATTATTTTGATTCAACTATCTTTTTTTTTAACGTTGTCCATTTTTATTTTCTATTTTGAATAACAACTAATCACAGAATATCCCCAGTTCTTTTTATCTGTTTTGTTTTTGTGCGATTCAGAAATAAGAACCAATTCCATAAATTCATATAGTTCGCAAAATTATTTATTTATCTTATTATTATATTTATTTATCTTATAATTAATATTATATTTATTTATCTTATAATTAATCAGGGATTTCGTATATAACTAGAACGACCCTCACAAATTGCAAATATTAATTTGTTAAGAATTAATCGGATTGAAGCAATAGCGTCATCATTCGCTGGAATCGAAATATCTGCCAGATCCGGGTCACTGTTTGTATCAATTAAACAAATCGTTGGAATTCCCAAAGTGAGACATTCTCGAAGAGCCGTATATTCTTCTTGCTGATCAAGAATTATTACAATATCGGGTAACCCCGTCATATATTTAATCCCCCCCAGATATGTTTTCAAGTCAGATAACTGTCTCTTCAATCGAGCCGCATCCCCCTTCGGAAGGCGGTTTAGTCTTCCTGTTTTTTGTTCCATTCTCAAGTCCCTGAACTTTTGAAGTCTCGTTTCTGTAGTGGACCAATTCGTTAAAATACCGCCGAGCCATTTTTTATTAACATAATGACACCGAGCCCTTATTGCAGCTCGCGCTACTGAATCAGCTGCTTTCTTTTTGGTACCAACAATTAAGAATTGTTTTCGGCTACTTGCTGCATCAAAAACTAAATCACAAGCTTCTGATAAAAAACGAGCAGTTCGAGTAAGATTTGTAATATGAATACCTTTACGCTTTGCAGAAATATAAGGTGCCATTCTTGGATCCCATTTTCTAGTCCCATGACCAAAATGAACTCCTGCTTCCAGCATCTCCTCCAAATTAATGTTCCAATATCTTCTTCTCATTTCTCCCCACACCTTCTCCCTCTCTTTTCTCCCCACACTTTCTCCCTCTCTTTTTTTTTTAAAAAAAAAAAAGAACGGGGTACCCTGAAATAAATAATTGTTCCGACGGAACTTTCCCTTTTCCCGGAAATTGGACATTGATATACGAACGAAGCGATTAATGTCTGTCTATTACGTATTATCTTTATTTCTTTATTATTATTAACACAAATCCCATCTAACAAATCACAAGACAATCAATAGTTAAAAGGATAAATCCCCTCTTAGGAATCATTAAATCCTATAAATGATTGTTCTGCTGGATCATAGAAATTTTTGAAATGCACGAATCAAATAATTCTCGGTGGTGGAACAAGATATCTCTCCTTTCCCCCTCGAATAAATTCTTCTTTTTGATTTTCAAAGCAATACTCTTATATTGCTTTGCGCGGTGCACTAGTCTTTTGAATCCGGTACCGACGGGTATCCTACCACCTAGAACAACGTTTTCTTTCAGGCCTTTCAACCAATCAATACGACCGCGGAGAGCGGCTTTTGCTAAAACGCGAGCAGTTTCTTGAAAACTCGCCTCGGATATGAAACTTTGAGTATTCAAAGATGCTCTTGTTATTCCCAATAATATGGCTCGGTAACAGATCGCTTCCTCCAAAGCGCGTCCTGTTCGTTCCGCTCGCAATAATCCAATAAGCTCTCCGGGTAAAAAAACATTAGACATTCCATCGTCTGAAACCAAGACTTTTGATGTTATTTGACGTACAATAATTTCGATATGCCTATTATGGATCTGCACCCCCTGGGATCGATAAACCTTTTGGATCTTATTAACCAAAGAGATACGACTTTGCGCTATAGTTAACTCAGCACCAATCAAGAATCCCCAAGGAATTCCAAGAATTCTTGTTATACACCCCTTCCAACTCTCAACTCTCTTTTCTAAGTTTATCGATATTGAATCAATTGAACGCACTTCTAACACTTGTTCCACTTTTGGAAGACCCTGTGTTATATCACCAGATCTCGATTTTTCATATATAAATGTAACTAACGTATCTCCTTCATAAAGGATTTCTCCATAATGGCCGTGAACAGTTGCCCCCGGAGTGGCCAAATAAGGATTAGCCGATCTTATTACTACATAGTCAACGTAAACAATTATAACTTGGCCCGATTTTAGGTGTGGTCCGTTTTTGGCCATATATATATTTTCACAAATAAACTGCCCCGGGCTAATTATTGTCAATCTTTCTTCACAAGAATTATGATAATAATTATGACGGCGAATATACCACTTCAAATTGAATGGATTCAAAACACCCTTACTGCATGGATCGGGATTAACAATTCTCTCCTTTTCATCCATTAAATAATATTGAAATACTTGAAAAGTCTGTTTTAAATTGTTAAGTTTCAGATATTTAGTTACGGAAATCTGATTATGAGTTATGAAATGGTAAAATGAATAAAAATTCGCAAATTGAAGGGCTATTCCTAAGGGGCCCAACCAATTCCTAAGTGGAATTATAGGATTTCCTTTAATTGTTTCTTTTATTACATTGTGAGAGTTTACACCATTGAATAGATCCATTCGAAAACAATTAGATGATGACAAAATCATCAACGATTGACATTCGTTATTTCTATTCAACAACGTACTAAGAGTTCCTTGATTTTTTTTCAGTGATCTTGCCTTGGAATAAACGGAAGAAAGTGGATTAATATTAGGACGATCTAACCCATTATCAGAGACCAATCCTGACCCGGATGGATCATTCCTTTTTCTGCTGATATATGAAATAGGGGATTTCATTAAGTTGATTCTTAAAAAATCACGAATCAGACCCTTTGTATTTACTTCAACAACAGAAGCTTGGGCCCCCTCGATAAAAGAATTTTTTTTGTCTTGATCCCAATTCAAGACTAAACAAGTCCGAACTAGTTGAATACTTGTGTCAGAAATTCCCTGACGTGGTTTACCATTTCCATAAAGAATATAATTGACAACTCGAAGCTTCAGATTATCCTTTTCCTGCAATGGGGCTTGGAGGAGAAGTCTTTCTAAATTTATACCATCTGCTATTTCGAATATGACTACTGGGCGAACAAAAACAAAATACTTTTTCTTGGTAGGTGTGAAAAGTTGGACATATATCCAACTTTTCACTTCTAAGGAATCCTTAGACTTTGTTTTTACCGTTCCTGGTGGTATCAAGATACCACTGTGTCGGGATATCTTATCTGCCTCTCCCGGAAAATGGATATCTCCAGAAAAGATTTTAAGTTCTATTTTTTTTTTTTTTTTCTCCACTCGGACCAATCCGCCTACTCGACTTCTTGTATTTAAAGTAATTTGTGTATCTCCTCCAATGATACTATTATTCCGTACCATTAGGGAAGAAGATTCGGGGAAAATATACACTTCCTCTGGAATGAAAAAAAAGCGATCTACTTTCATTTTGTATTTTGGCTTAAATTCTTTGACTCCTTGATACTCAATCAAATCTTCTTTTTTGACAATTGAATGCACCCCTATAGTCCCATATTTAGTAATTCCTGAACTCTTTCTTCGGTATTGGCGATCGTCGAAAAAAGCAAAAATACTATTTCTACGGAAAATACCATTTATGGGTATTTCAATTGAAATACTGGAGTGGGACATTAGTTCTTTCTCTCGTTCTTGAATCGATTGGAATGGGATGATGAATCTATTTCTTCGCCTCTTTGCCAATAAATCAGAATTCCCGTGGATAATAGCCGAAGATATGAGATTACAATAGCTAGTACATATGACTCGATTAAGTTCTAAATAATCAGTAATCCTACCTTCCTTTTTACCTGAAAAATCTGAACTAAAGAATTTTTGTTTAACGTGATCATTATTTACTGAAGGGCTAGAAATATATCTTTGTTCGACAGAAAGAGAATGAACGTTCATTTGATCTTGATCCTTGTGTATCGAAAAGGGAATTATACTGGATTTGGATGAACCTCCTGATAATATCCATAGATGGCTTGTTTTTGGTAATAGATGTACATTACTATATATAAATTCAGGTGCATGGGAGACGTCAGTACTCCAGTGCATTTCGCCCTCTGAGTCGGAATAAATATGTTTTCGAACCCTCTCTTTAAAACTCAAAGTATATGTTCCAGAACGGATTTCGGCAATCACTTGTTCTGATTCTACATATTGAT